TCGAAAAACGGATCTGAATGTGACTGAAATGCACGATCTTCACAGGTATCACTTTTCACGATACCTAAACCTAAAAGGTGGAATAGCTATTTTAGAACCATTTCCTATAAGAGAATGGTTTCCATTACTTTGAGAAATGGATTCTATATCAAACTATAGCTATTGCATTAAAGAAGAAAAGAAACTAATAGAAGTCGAAGACGCGGAATGGTAGTGAATAGAGAAAAAGATTCTTCTGATTTTCTTGTTCCTGAAAATATTCGATCTATCTCCTAGACGCCGTAGAGAATTGAGAATTTTCATGTCTTTCAATTCTCGTACTCGTAATTGGAAAGTTACGGAAGGAGATCCATCATTTTGCAATGAAAACAACATAAAAAACTCTGGACAATTTCGAAATCAGACCAAGCGTCTTAATACATATGCAAAAAAATTCATTATTGGCCCACCATTGATTACAAGATTTAGCTTTTATGAATCGCTATTGGTTTGATACGAATAATGGCAGTCGTTTCAGTATGTTAAGGATACAGATGTATCCACAATTCATTTAGAGTTACTTAATAGCCTATTTCTTATACTATATCTCTATCCCGTGAAATTCTCGAGCCCAAAGATGGATGCATATGCTGTGTTTCATTTTGCTAAATGATATCAATTAAATGGTATATCAATTCTATAAATTGGATATAGCAATAAATAAATCAGCAAAATTCTTTTATTTTAGATAGAAGAAATGTTTCTTCTATCTAAAATAAAAGAATGTACCCTTCTATCCAAATCCAATTTGCATCGATAAAATAAATCCAAATTCCAGATTCCAGCAGTAGATGAATAATTGCAAATTTTTGTGTGTACGAGATTAGAATAACTTAAAAATAACTGACATAATTTTTTATTTTTCCTGATCAGAAAAATACATGAAAAAGAAAGGAGGTAGAAAAATTTGTTGATTTATGGTTAAAGAAGAAAAACAAGAAAACAGGGGTTCTGTTGAATTTCAAGTATTCAGTTTCACCAATAAGATACGGAGACTTGCTTCACATTTAGAATTACACAAAAAAGATTTTTCATCGGAAAGAGGTCTACGAAGACTTTTGGGAAAACGTCAACGTTTGCTGGCTTATTTGGCAAAGAAAAATAGAGTACGTTATAAGAAATTAATCAGTCAGTTGGATATTCGGGAGAAGTAATTTAATCGTTCGAATTTTTTTCTTATTTTATTAGTAGTCTTATAGTAGTCTTAGATTTTGCATTTTGATGAGCCTCGTTTTGAGGAATTCATGGAATAATCCATTTTCATGGAATAAAGAATAAGAACAAGGATACATAACATAAAAAAAAGAATAGATAAGAGGATATTCGCCCTCCCCCTACATATTTGATTTCTTCTCCTATACAAAAACCAGCAAGACCTACTCCATTGATAATTCCATCAATGACACCTTTATCAAAAAAATGGGTTAGTTCAGCTAATCTTCTTATACCTAGGATAAAAACCCTAGTATAGAAAAAATCTATATAACCACGATTATAGGACCAGCTGTATATCTCTTTTTTTACTTCATCCAAAAAGCTCTTTTTTGGATTCTTTTTTACAAGGGAATTTTGAAAATTCAAATTCTGAAAAAAAGAATAAGCAGATCCATAAAAGATATATGCTATGAATAGACCAAAAATTGCTAAACTTACAGAAGAAATTGCATTAGTGAGAAATTCATATGAATTTATGGAAGAATTGGAATTTTCCTGGAACAAGTTTATTGAAGGAGTTAGCCACTTTGATAATATGGTTAATTCCAATATTCTATTATCTTTTACTCCATTATCAAAATGGATTCCTATGGATCCAATGAACAAAGTAAAAAGTAGTAATATAAGAAGAGGAAATAGCATAGTATTTCCTGTTTCATGAGGATAGACAAAAGTTTTTTTAGCCCCAAAGGGAGTACTAAAGGATCCTATCTTATTTCTTGTATTAGCAGGAATTTTTGGTATATTTTGTGAAAAAAAAGAAACTCCATTCTTCATTGTTGATAAAACAAAATCCCTATTGACTCCTTTGGATATACTTTTTCCCCATAAGGATATTGAATACAACGAACCTTCTTTAGTACTACTGTAATTTTGAAAATGAACACGCAAATACCCATCAAAAGTAAGTAAATATATCCGAAACATATAAAATGCAGTTAATCCTGCAGTAAAAGAGGCTATTATTCCAAAAAAGGGTGAATACAACCAACTATTACTAAGGATTTCATCTTTGGACCAGAAGCAAGCAAGAGGTGGAATACCACAAAGAGAAAGTGTACCACATAAAAAAGTAGTTCTTGTAATTGGAACGTATTTTCTTAAACCACCCATAAGAACCATATTCTGACTTTTATCTGGTGAATATCCAACAAGAGGTTCCATTGAATGAATAACAGATCCGGATCCTAAGAACAATAAAGCTTTCGAATAAGCATGAGTGATCAAATGGAATAAAGCAGCTTGATAAGAACCTATACCTAGAGCTAACATCATATAACCCAATTGAGACATTGTAGAATAGGCTAAGCTTCTTTTAATATCTCTCTGAGCAAGAGCTAAAGTGGCTCCTAAGAAGAGTGTTATTGTACCTACTAAAGAAATGAAACTCATTATCAAAGGTAGGGATATGAAAAGAGGAAGAAGTCTAGCTAGAAGAAAAATCCCCGCAGCAACCATAGTTGCTGCGTGTATAAGAGCCGAAATGGGAGTGGGTCCTTCCATAGCATCAGGTAACCATACGTGAAGAGGGAATTGTGCAGATTTTGCAACTGCACCAAGGAATAATAAAAAAGCACACAAAGTAGTAAGTAAGGAATTAATCCCATTATTAGGAATCCAGTTATTAGCTATTTGGAACAAATCCCGAAACTCCAAACTACCCGTTATCCAAAAAAAACCTAAAATTCCTAATAACAGACCAAAATCCCCTACACGATTAGTTACAAAAGCTTTTTGACAAGCACTCGCTGCAATTGGCCGCGTAAACCAAAAGCCTATCAATAAATAGGAACACATTCCGACAAGTTCCCAAAAAAAATATATTTGTATCAAATTGGAACTAGTAACCAACCCCAACATGGAAGTATTAAAAAAACTTATATAAACAAAAAATCTCAAATATCCTTCATCGTGAGACATATAATCGTCACTATAAATAAGAACTAAGATTCCTACAGTAGTAATTAGTATTAACATAATAGACGTAAGGGGGTCGATCAAGTATCCAAATTCTAAGGAAAAATCATTATTGATGGTCCAAGACCATAGATATTGATAGATAGAACTTCCATTTATTTGTTGAATAGACAGGTGAAGTGAGAATACCATAGCTATACTTAAGAGTAAAATACTAGGAAAAGCCCATATGCGACGAAGATTTTTTGTTGCTGTGGGAATAAGAAAAAGTCCAAATCCCATTGACATAATAACTGGAAGTGGGAGAAGAGGAATTACCCAGGCATATTGATATGTATGTTCCATAAGAAAAGAAATAGCAATTTTTAGTTTAAATTTATAGTTCAATTTTTCTATAAAATAAAATTGTTTCCGATTCACCAAACCTATTCTTATCTCTTTCTAAAGGAATTAAAAAAACAAAATAAGAAAAAGAAAAAATACTGGAATTCTGGATTTTTCAAATTTCTCTCATTAAAATATTCAAAAATTTAGAATGGGTTTAGTTACTTAAATTCAAAAAGTCAATCAAAGAATTTGGTATCTAGTTACTAGTTATTAGTTAAAAAAAATATTTATGAAAATCCAAAAAAAGATTGAATAATTTGACTTTCTAATCATTTTTGTATTTCTTTCTGTTAAAATAAAAGAGCTTTGTTGTTTCGTAATTGATTGATTGAATTCCAAAGAAAACCTATATTTATAGGAAATTATAATGAATAGAATTCTCTAAGTTTTAGAATGTCTTGTTTAAGAGACTAAGTATTTTTTTTTTATTGGAATTCAATTATGGAATAGCTTTCTAAACTTAATTAACTATTTGAATTGAATTTTACCTTCCTTCTTTTTATATCCCCCTCTTATATGAGGGCTTATCCCCCATACCATAATATTTATATATGGAGTATATTTAATATATAAATAGATTTAAATAGAAAATCTTAAAAAACTCTTGTCTTACCCACATTAGACAAAATGAACGAAAGAAGAATTTAGAATTTCAGTATCTTTCAGTATCATTTAAGTATCTTTCAGTATCTAAGTATAAATACTAAGAAAAAACAGAAAGAAGGATTGATTTGCGGCAATAGATGTCTTTCACATACAACTAGAAAAAAGTAATTCCCTTTTTGAATGGCAGTTCCAAAAAAACGTACTTCGATGTCAAAAAAGCGTATTCGTAAAAATCTTTGGAAAAAAAAGACTTATTTTTCCATAGTACAATCTTATTCTTTAGCAAAATCAAGATCATTTTCTAGCGGCAACGAGCATCCAAAACCAAAAGGTTTTTCTGGGCAACAAGCAAACAAATAATAAGATTTTGAAATAATCTGAATTGAACTATCCAAAACCAAAAGAAATTCCAATTATTTAATATGAATTAATAATTCGGATTAATTAATAAATGTACTTTTATGTGTAGAATTCCTCGGTACAATATTCTTAGAACGAATCCCTCCATTATCATTATATAGAACAAAAGTTTTTGGTATATTGTGTCCTTGGTATTCTTTTCCTATCAAAGAACTTTTTTTTTTTTTTATAATAGAATCCTCATAAAAACGAGGATTCTATTATAAAAAGTAGACTATTCTTGCAATAGGACTTACAAGCTCTACCTAATCTTATAAAAAATTCCCATATAAATGGGTTTAGGACTGGTACATCATATTAATAAGAGTGTAAAGGCTTTCATTCTATAAATTTTTCAAAAAAAAAAAATACAAAATTCATTTCATTGTAGTTAATGATGAACTTCTAATGTTCCTAAATTCTATGGCCTCTCCCAGTCTCGACGATTCACGATAAAATAACTATTATTCTTTTAAGTTAACTATTTCTTATTTAAAATTAGCCGCCATGGTGAAATTGGTAGACACGCTGCTCTTAGGAAGCAGTGCTCAAGCATCTCGGTTCGAATCCGAGTGGCGGCATTCTCGAAAAAGAATACAATAAATTAGAAAATGGATTCAATTCGAAATTTCCAATTTTGTAATGGGACCTTATCGTTATGCTATTTGCAACTTTAGAACATATACTAACTCATATCTCTTTCTCAACCATTTCAATTGTGATTACGATTCATTTGATAACCTTATTAGTTCGTGAACTTAGGGGATTACGTGATTCGTCAGAAAAAGGAATGATAGCTACTTTTTTCTCTATAACAGGATTTTTAGTCTCTCGTTGGGTTTCTTCAGGACATTTTCCATTAAGTAATTTATATGAATCATTGATCTTCCTTTCATGGACTCTGTATATTCTTCATACTATTCCTAAGATACAGAACTCGAAAAATGATTTAAGCACAATAACTACGCCAAGTACTATTTTAACGCAAGGCTTTGCCACGTCGGGTCTTTTAACTGAAATGCATCAATCCACAATACTAGTACCTGCTCTACAATCTCAGTGGTTAATGATGCATGTCAGTATGATGTTACTAAGCTATGCAACTCTTTTGTGCGGATCCTTATTATCCGCTGCTCTTCTAATCATTAGATTTCGAAATTCTTTCGATTTCTTTTCACTAAAGAAAAATGTTTTAAGAAAAACATTTTTCTTTAGTGAGATTGAATATTTATATGCAAAAAGAAGTGCTTTAAAAAACACCTCTTTTCCCATATTTCCAAATTATTACAAATATCAATTAACTGAGCGTTTGGATTCTTGGAGTTATCGTGTCATTAGTCTAGGGTTTACTCTTTTAACCGTGGGTATTCTTTGTGGAGCAGTATGGGCTAATGAGGCATGGGGATCCTATTGGAATTGGGATCCTAAGGAAACTTGGGCATTTATTACCTGGACCATATTTGCAATATATTTACATAGTAGAACAAATCAAAATTGGAAGGGTACGAATTCTGCACTTGTAGCTTCGATAGGATTTCTTATAATTTGGATCTGCTATTTTGGTATCAATCTGTTAGGAATAGGTTTACATAGTTACGGTTCATTTACATTACCGTCTAAATAATTACATAACATAAAACCTTCAGGTTTTTTCCTTTTTTGTTTTATTTGAGAACCCCTTGAACGTCTTTTCAAAGGGTTCTCAAAAATTTGAGATAGATCTAATTAGACTTTTTTACTTTTTTCTGAATTTTGTATTTTTCCACTCTGGAATATAGAGCGAACTGGTTAAAAAAATCAAATCCTATTTAGTATAATAATTGGATAATAGAACCTCTACCCTATCAACGGATAGAGAGAGAACAAAATCTGGATAAATACCAATTCCTATTACTGGTAAAAAGATACAGATTAAAAGAAAGAGTTCCCGTGGTCCAGAATCTACAAAATTTTTGTTTGGAACATGAAATAGCTTGTATCCATAGAACATCTGGCGTAACATAGATAATAAATAAATAGGAGTTAATATCATTCCTATTGCCATTACAAAAGTAATTAGCATTTTTGGCATTAACATAAATTTTGGACTAGTAATTAGTCCAAAAAATACTACTAATTCTGCAACAAAACCGCTCATTCCCGGCAAGGCAAGAGAAGCCATTGAAAAGCTACTAAACATGGTAAAAATTTTTGGCATTGGGATAGATATTCCCCCCAGTTCTTCGAGATAAACAAGACGCATTCTATCACAAGCCGTTCCCGCCAAGAAAAAAAGTGTAGCACCAATAAATCCATGAGATAATATTTGTAAAATAGCTCCATTTAGTCCAATGTTGGTTATGGAACCAATTCCTATAATTATGAAACCCATGTGAGATACGGAGGAGTAGGCTATTCTTTTTTTGAAATTTCGTTGACCAAGAGAAGTTGAAGCTGCATAAATTATTTGCACCGCTCCTATTATTACCAACCAGGGGGAAAATAGATAATGAGCATGCGGTAACAATTCCATATTGACCCGAATCAATCCGTATGCTCCCATCTTTAATAGAATTCCGGCTAAAAGCATACATGTACTGTAATGCGCTTCCCCATGGGTATCTGGTAACCACGTATGTAAAGGTATAATCGGCAATTTGACAGCATAAGCAATAAGGAAGCCAAAATACAGTAGTATTTCTAATGTTGTAGGGTATGATTGATTAATCAATCTTTCTAAATCTAATCCGGGTTCATTGGAACCATATAATCCCATACCCAGAACTCCAATTAAGAAAAAAATGGAACCGCCTGCAGTATACAAAATAAACTTGGTAGCTGAATACAGACGCCTCTTTCCCCCCCACATGGATAAAAGTAAGTAAACAGGAATTAATTCTAACTCCCACATGATAAAAAAAAGTAAAAGGTCTCGTGAAGAAAATAATCCTATTTGACCGCTATACATTGCTAGCATCAGGAAATAGAATAATTGCGAATTCCGAGTAACCGGCCAAGCCGCTAAAGTGGCTAAAGTAGTGATAAATCCTGTCAATAAAATAGATCCTAATGAAAGTCCATCGATTCCCAATCTCCAGTGGAAATCAAAAACATCTATCCATTTAGAATCCTCCTTTAATTGGATTAGGGGATCCTCCAATTGGAAATGATAACAGAATGCATAAGTCATTAGAAGGAATTCTAATAAACAAATAGCTATAGTATACCACCTAACGATTTTATTTCCTTTATGAGGTAAAAAGAAAATTAATGAACCTGCAAATATCGGCAAAACAACAAGTATTGTTAACCAAGGAAAATAACTCATGATAAAGTAATAAAGACAAGATACGTTTTGACCAGAAAAGCCCATGCTCGATTATTTCGAGCACAGGCTTCTTCGGTAAAGAGGAATCAGACGATTCAAGTGGAGTTTTTTGTAACGTATCAATAAGATAGAGCCATGCTGCGGGTTGTTTCAGACCCTAAATAAACGCGGACACTTAAAAAATCCGTTGGGCAGGCAGATTCGCATCTCTTACAACCCACACAATCTTCGGTTCTCGGCGCGGAAGCAATTTGCTTGGCTTTACATCCATCCCAAGGTATCATTTCTAATACATCTGTTGGGCAAGCTCGTACACATTGAGTGCATCCTATACATGTATCATAAATTTTTACAGAATGTGACATTGGATCTCTAAATTTTCCTTTTCAACATAAAAATTTTCGATCTGGTAAAAATGAAATTAGTACTATATAAATTAGATGTATTGTATACACCAGATGAAGCAATGGTTTATCCAAACTTTAACAAATAATGCAATATATTTCGTAATCTGTTTGTGAGAAAGCGTGAAAAGAGCCAAGAGACTTGAATTTAAGGCTTCAACAGTCATAATTATACGAATTCTACATACTAATTTGAATTAGCCAATAAATTGGCTATCATCTTTTCAATATAAATTATTGCAATATTCAAATTGCAATATCAATGAATTGCAAAAATGCAATATAAGTAAAAAACAATACTCTGAAATAACCTACTCCAAAAATGGATATTATTAAACACTAATAAGAAAATAAGATTAGATTTCTATTCATCTTAATGTTTCTTATTATTATATATCCGCCTTTGTTTAGAGGATTCTATGTCTAATTATTCAAAAAATTGGATTGATTGATACGAGTTGATTTCCTGTTACGATGGATGGAAGAAAGAATAGATAGTCCAATAGCTGCTTCAGCAGCCGCAAGGGCTATAACAAAAATTGCGAAAATGTCTCCTTTTAATTGGCGACTATCAAATAGATCAGAAAATGTTACGAGATTTAGATTAATTGAATTCAGTATAAGTTCAAGACATATTAGAGCTCTAACCATGTTTCGGCTTGTGATCAATCCATAGATACCAATCGAAAATAAATAGACACTCAAAAAAAGTACATGCTCAAACATCATTAACTAACTCCTTATCAATCTCGATTCATTTCAATATGAGGGCAAGAATTGAACCGATTCAATTAATTAGAATAGAACAATTACACAACAAAAGAGAAAAGAAGGTATTTGTTGTGTTGGCAGTAGATGGGTTTTACTAAATCAAATTTGTGATTCTTTAGTTATTTATTTTATATTTGAAATTCTAAGAATTTTGACTCATTCTAAGTATTTCTTATTGTCGAGCCATAGTAATTGCACCTATTAAAGAAACTAGAAGAATTAGGGAAATGAGTTCAAACGGAAGATAAAAATCGGTTGCTAAATGAATCCCAATTTGTTGAACGTTATTTATGAGACCCTGTTCTACTATTTGGTTTGATCTTGTAGTCCAAAGAATTCCATACCACGACGTATCTGGGATAGTAGTCATTAGTGAAAAAGGAATAGTTATACAAAGGAGTAAAGTAAACCCATCTCCAATCGTCCAATAATTCTTATCTTTAGACCACTCTGAGCCGTTTACAAACATTACAGCAAATATGATCAAGACATTTATGGCTCCCACATAAATAAGAAGTTGTGCGACAGCTACAAAGTAGGAATTTAATAAAAAATAGAATAAGGATATACAAACAAGAACTAATCCCAGCGAAAAGGCAGAATAAATTGGGTTGGTAAGTAATACTACTCCTAGACCTCCTAGTATAAGAACAAATCCCCCAAATAGCACAAGAATCTCATGTATTGGTCCAGGTAAATCCATTATGGATAAGAAGAAATTTCTAGTATAAAATTTTTCATGAACTGACTAAAACTAAAAGATTCAAGGAAGGAAAAAGGTATTAGGATATTTTTTTGTATATGCATATAAGTTGTTAAGCAGTAGTTATTCTTTTTTTGTTAGAGTTAGTAAAAATGGATTTTTCTAATATAAAAAAACCCTAATACCTAGTAATCCGTAATCGTTCTTGAATTCCAAGATTTTTCTTCGTCTATTTTACTTTGAGGCGAATTCCTAATTGTTTGAATTGTGTAATCTCCCATTATGGAGATTGGTAACCGACTCAAAGCAATTTGATTGTAATTCAATTCATGACGATCATAAGTAGAAAGTTCATATTCTTCAGTCATTGATAAACAATTTGTGGGACAGTATTCAACACAGTTACCACAAAATATACAAACTCCGAAATCAATACTATAATTAAGCAATTGTTTTCTTTTAATATCCTTTTCAAATTTCCAATCCACAAGGGGTAGATCTATCGGGCATACGCGAACACATACTTCACAAGCAATGCATTTATCAAATTCAAAGTGTATTCGCCCCCGGAAACGCTCCGATGTAATTGATTTTTCATAAGGGTAGTGAATCGTTATAGGTAAACGATTTGTGTGGGATAAGGTAATTATTAAACCTTGACCAATGTATCTTGCGGCGCGTATTGTTTGTTGACCATAACTAATGAACCCAGTTAGCATAGGGAACATATTCTAAATCTATATATGAAAAAGGTATGTTTCTTTCTCTTGTTTGAGAGAACTTTTGTGTTGAAAATATTCTTACTGTTATTGTATTTTTATTTATAGTGAAACTAGTTGGGAAGAAGTTGTTAATAAGAGATTGCCCAGAGAAATAGGTAAAAGAAATTTCCATCCAAGATTTAATAACTGATCCATTCTCATCCTGGGTAAAGTCCATCTTATTGTGATAGAAATGAAGAGAAATAAATAAGCTTTAGTTAATGTAATAAAGATACCTATTACCATTTCCAAAATTCCAATTATTTTATTCATTTGGAAAAATCCAAAAAAGGATATATAGGGAATAGAGAAATTCCACCCGCCTAAGTATAGAACAGTTACAAATAAAGAGGAAACTAATAAATTTAGGTAAGAAACAAGATAAAATAAACCATATTTAATACCAGAATATTCGGTTTGATAACCTGCTACTAATTCTTCTTCTGCTTCTGGTAAATCAAAGGGTAATCTTTCACATTCTGCTAAAGAAGAAATTAGAAAAACAAGAAAACCTATAGGCTGACGCCAAAGATTCCATCCAAATAAACCATATTTGGACTGTGCTTCAACTATATCAACTGTACTTGAACTATTAGATAATCATAGTCGATGATAACATCACAGTTCCCACCGCTATTCCAAAACCGTACATGAAACCTTAGCTTCATACGGCTCCTCTATGATCAGAAAAAGGGAAAGGATTGTTTCGTTTCGGTATTATCCCCTGGGCATAGATAGAATTAGGTAAGATAAAATTGATTGGAAAGCCCAAAATTAGACCAAAGCAATTACGTCTGCTAGAATAACAAAAAAGCGCTTCCGAATTGATCTCATCCTTTATATAATAAAATTTTTATTTGTTCGGTAATAACTTAATATTGGAATAAATCACTCATTATAGCAATTAATAAATGGAAAGAATTTGGCATTAGTTCATGAGGAATTCTGTCTGAATAGGGATAAAGGAAGGAAAGAATAAATAAAGATCCTTTTTTGTATTGTATTCCATATCTTTTGTCCTATTCTTCTTTCCCCGGGAGGGGTATACTTAAAAAAAAAAGAATAAAGGGTTAATTCGTTCTTGATAGCCATTTCCTTAACAAGTGAATGGGAACATACTCTAGACCGGAATCTGAAGAAAGTACTGCTTGATCATTTCCACCAATTTCAAGTCCTTATTATGATTCCTTTTATGAGGAAAAATGTCTAATGATTTAGATTCTCTCATTACTAATCCTGTATGTACTTTAGTGTTCCTAATCCCTCACTAACTTTTGATGGATTGCCTTATGGTTATAAGTTTTAATTATAGTAATAACTCAAAATATTCTAGTAATGGAATTCCATACCGCGAATCCTTTATTCTTGCCCGCTTCAAGATATGATGACTAATTAAACAATCTCAACCTTGGGGTAAAGAGTTTACACTGCTTATGTTTACTTGAACTTTTTTCTTGTACGTAGGAAATGAGATTTTTTTTTTACTACAAATTAATAAGCTGTTTTGTTTCACTCATATAGCTATCGAGTTTAACTTACCAACGCAAATACGGAATAAGCAAAGGAAGATAAGCATTCAATGTATTTTAGAGGAAAAAGATCCTATTTTAACGAATCACACGTAGAGATATTGCTAGTACACAAAAAGTTAATGGTATTTCATAACTAATAGATTGAGCAGCCGCTCGTAGACCGCCTGAAAAAGAATATTTATTATTTGAGCTATATCCTGCCATGAGAAGACCAATAGGAGCAATACTTGAAATCGCAATCCATAAAAAAACACCAATACTAAGATCAGCTAAAACAAAACGATATCCCAAAGGGATAACTAAAAAACTTAATAAAATGGATATGACTGCTATAGAGGGACCAATGCTAAATAAAGGAATCTCTCCTCGGGATGGGAGGATATCCTCTTTTAAAAGTAGTTTAGTTCCATCTGCTATAGCTTGAAGCAGTCCCAGGGGGCCAGCATATTCAGGACCAATACGTTGTTGTATCGATGCGGATATTTCTCTTTCTAACCACACAATTACGAGTACTTCTATTGTGATTCCCAGTAGGAGGGCCAAAATGGGTAGAATCCATATAAGTCCGTAGATTTCTTTTAATAATTCCGATTTCGAAAAAGAATTGATAGTTTCTACCTCTACCCTATCTATTATCATTTCAACGATCAACTTCCCCCATAATGATATCTATACTACCTAATATTGTCATGATATCAGCCAATTTCATTTTTTTAACTAGCTGAGGAAGAATTTGCAAATTAATAAAACCCGGTGGACGAATTTTCCATCTCCAGGGGAAAAGACTATCATCTCCTACTAGATAAATTCCTAATTCGCCTTTTGGAGCTTCTACTCTTACATAAAGCTCTTGCTTTGATAATTCAAAATTGGGCGAAGGTTTTTTACCAAGAAATCGATATTCAAAATCATTCCATTCAGGATTCTTTGCTTTCTTAAAGCGTCGGGCTTCTAAATTCTCATAAGGTCCTCCAGGAATTTTCTCTACAGCCTGTTGAATAATTTTTATGGATTCCCTCATTTCACCGACTCGTACTAAATAGCGAGCTAACGAATCTCCTTCTTTTTGCCATTGGACTTTCCAATCTAATTGATTGTAAGACTCATAAGGATCGATTTTACGAAGATCCCATTGTATTCCAGAAGCTCGTAACATTGGTCCTGATAAGCCCCAATTTACAGCTTCTTCTCCGCTAATAAAACCGACTCCTTCAACTCGTTCTAAAAAAATAGGATTCTGTGTAATAAGTTGTTGATATTCAACAACTCCTTGTAAAAAATAATCACAGAAATCTAAACATTTATCCATCCATCCATAAGGGAGATCGGCAGCTACCCCTCCGATGCGAAAATAATTATGCATCATTCGCATACCTGTTGCAGCTTCAAATAGATCATATATCAATTCTCTCTCTCTAAAAATGTAGAAAAAAGGAGTCTGTGCCCCGAGATCCGCCATAAAAGGTCCAAGCCATAACAAATGAGAAGCTATACGGCTCAATTCTAACATAATTACTCTAATATAGCTGGCTCTTTGGGGTATTTGAATATTCTCCAAGAATTCTGGTGCATTTACCGTTATTGCTTCTGTAAACATAGTAGCTAAATAATCCCATCGTGTTACATAAGGCAAGTATTGTATAATACTTCTGTTTTCCGCAATTTTTTCCATTCCTCTGTGTAAATACCCTAATATGGGTTCACAATCAATAACATCTTCACCATCGAGAGTAACAATTAGTCGAAGAACACCATGCATTGATGGGTGTTGAGGACCCATATTGACTATCATGAGATCTTTTCTTTTAAGCGATAGACTCATATCCTTGTTCTTATTCTTTATTCCATGAAAATGGATTATTCCATGAATTCCTCAAAACGAGGCTCATCAAAATGCAAAATCTAAGACTACTATAAGACTACTAATAAAATAAGAAAAAAATTCGAACGATTAAATTACTTCTCCCGAATATCCAACTGACTGATTAATTTCTTATAACGTACTCTATTTTTCTTTGCCAAATAAGCCAGCAAACGTTGACGTTTTCCCAAAAGTCTTCGTAGACCTCTTTCCGATGAAAAATCTTTTTTGTGTAATTCTAAATGTGAAGCAAGTCTCCGTATCTTATTGGTGAAACTGAATACTTGAAATTCAACAGAACCCCTGTTTTCTTGTTTTTCTTCTTTAACCATAAATCAACAAATTTTTCTACCTCCTTTCTTTTTCATGTATTTTTCTGATCAGGAAAAATAAAAAATTATGTCAGTTATTTTTAAGTTATTCTAATCTCGTACACACAAAAATTTGCAATTATTCATCTACTGCTGGAATCTGGAATTTGGATTTATTTTATCGATGCAAATTGGATTTGGATAGAAGGGTACATTCTTTTATTTTAGATAGAAGAAACATTTCTTCTATCTAAAATAAAAGAATTTTGCTGATTTATTTATTGCTATATCCAATTTATAGAATTGATATACCATTTAATTGATATCATTTAGCAAAATGAAACACAGCATATGCATCCATCTTTGGGCTCGAGAATTTCACGGGATAGAGATATAGTATAAGAAATAGGCTATTAAGTAACTCTAAATGAATTGTGGATACATCTGTATCCTTAACATACTGAAACGACTGCCATTATTCGTATCAAACCAATAGCGATTCATAAAAGCTAAATCTTGTAATCAATGGTGGGCCAATAATGAATTTTTTTGCATATGTATTAAGACGCTTGGTCTGATTTCGAAATTGTCCAGAGTTTTTTATGTTGTTTTCATTGCAAAATGATGGATCTCCTTCCGTAACTTTCCAATTACGAGTACGAGAATTGAAAGACATGAAAATTCTCAATTCTCTACGGCGTCTAGGAGATAGATCGAATATTTTCAGGAACAAGAAAATCAGAAGAATCTTTTTCTCTATTCACTACCATTCCGCGTCTTCGACTTC